TTAATGGTAGTCTTTACGTTTTCCCTTTCGCTAGTAGTATGGGGAAGGAGTGGACTCTAGAAGTACTACTAATTGAGTTTAGGAACTAAACAGTAGCACTTTTTTTTATAGATCGTTCGGCAAAGTTTTTTTTATTTTAAATTTCACTATTTCAATTTAAAATTTTATTTTTAAATTGAAATAGAAATGAAAAATATCTTCATTTCGAAATTCTCTTGGATTTTAGTTCAGTAATGTATTCTATTAATAATAAATATATCTGAAAAATACTCTTTCAATCATTCAATCAAAGAAATATTTCAATTATTTCCGTGTTCGTATTTTGAAAGTAAAAAAAGTAAAAGGAATACAAATGGTAGGAAATTTATTCCAACTGAATTCTTCATAAATTTTCTATTTCGATGAACTGACTCTTACCAAAGTTAGATATGGACCATGAGGAAGAACGGAACTTTTTTTATTTTGTTTACCTCTTTACTGTTCAAAGATCAAAGAGAAAACAATTCGGTTATTCCATTACGTGGATACACATTGGGAAACAACATAGTAGTTGTCCAACGAGATACTGCACATCCTAAAATATTGTCTTGGGCGAGTCACATATTGCGCCGCTTGTTTTCGTTTTACTATTTTAGAAATTTTATTTATGTTTTGCTTGTTTTATTGAACCCATTTCATATCATGGTTCAAACGTTAAAAGTCGACGGGTTTTACTAATCCTTTTCGAAATCCGAAGAAGTTCCCATGGATCATTTGTCAACTCCTCAACCAATGACTTCTTCGATCGGGATTCATATTGAAAATAATCAGAAATCTAGGAATTCTAATCGTAAAAGTCGCTTTCGATTATTTCAAATTAATTTAATTGAAATCAACACAAATTAAATACAAATAGATAAAGCAAAGAAATAGAATTGGGATACTATATAATATACATTATTACTATATAATATATATTATATATACGTAATTAAATCGACGTAATTAAATCGATTTCTATATATATAGAAAAGGAATATGATGATACTATTGTAGATTAATCTATATTAATCTATATTAAATTAACCTGCATTACAATACAACTTTATACACTACAATAACAATACTAGATAGTATGGTAGAAAGAAATATCTGAATCTTTCTACCATACTATCGTATCTCATAGAATACGACTGATTCTAGTCTGCCCATTTCATTTAAGACGCGAAATTTTTATCCTTTTCTTCTCTGCAATTATTGATAAGAAATAAAAAATCAAGTTTAATTCAAATTAATCACCTTGGCTGACTGTTTTTACGTATATTATAAGTAAAAAAGCAGTAGGAACTAGAATAAACAGTGCAGTAGCAATAAATGCGAGAATATTTACTTCCATAATCTCATTGTTTAATTTTTCTTTAATTCGCAATAACTCGGGAGTTAATCCCATAGAGATAATAAATCTTTCGCCTGTAAATTCAATGGGATGCATTACATCTCGATGATATCGAATCGGATCAATATCATGAATAACAATATCGGAGCTATCAAATCGATTCATCGTCAAGAATTGAATAGTATAACATAGGACGATCTTTTATCCATACTGAACTCAAAATTTGATTCCCAATACAATCAATAATTCCTTTATTTATTTATCATTCTTTTCCATTCTTTCTTTTCTATAACCTACCGCCCTCTTTGTACAATCATCTGATGAAGTATCATCTAACCGCCTTTCCACTTACCATTGGTTCTAAACAAACCCCAACAAACAATAGAAGCTCAATGAAAAAAAAGGAAGGAGCTAAGTTATAAACTCCTTTTTTTAATGATCCAATCTTCTTGGAAAACAAAAGAAGTATGATAAAGACGAGTACAAATTCCGGTATAAAAAAATCGAATATTCCATCAAATTAACTATTTTTTTATATATTTATATATAAATTATATAAATTTTAAAAGTTTGTTCTTTCAAGGAAAAACCCTTATAAAAAAAAAAAAAATGCATTACCTCGCTAATAAAAAAGTTATCCTTGTTTGATCTTTATTTTTTGAATATCCTCTTTCATTGGATTAGTAATGGGACGCATATATCAAAAGCTCAATGCGAAATTTGAATGAGATAGATTATTTCAAATTAGTAAAATTTGAAATTGAGGTTACACAAAATAGGGCCCGAAAAGGATATACTTTTATTTTAATCTTAAAATAAAAGTATTCTATACTATTCTATACACAGTAACTATGTTCAATTTATTTTATATTGTACAAATTCCATTTATGTATGTACTCCCGGGAAACATACTCTACTCTATTTCATATTTCACAGATCGGGAGTAATTGAAAAAGCCAGACCCAGTACAGTACGGTATCCCGTGGAATCCTGAATCTGATGCTAATAATACAATAATTGTACTAATCCACATATGCCTCTCTCCCATCAATCGAATCGGTACTAGTCGAAGAAATGGAAATTCCCCCATTTGGTTGATGATAAATGTGAAACGAAAAAGAAAAA